CATTCAAATCGATTCAAGAACGAGAGACCGAACTAATGTCCCAGTCGGGTATATCAATTGAACTACCCATAAAGGGTATTTTCCGTAGAAATAGTATTCTTGCTTATTTCGATGATCCTCGATACAGAAGAAACAGTTCGGGAATTACAAAATATGGTACTATAGGTATGCATTCAATGGTTAAAAAAGAGGATTTGATTGAGTATCGAGGAATCAAAGAATTTAAGCAAAAATACCAAAAAATCGATCGATTTTTTTTCATCCCCGAAGAAGTACATATTTTACCTGAATCTTCTTCGATAATGGTACGGAACAATAGTTTGATTGGAGTTGATACACGAATTACTTTAAATATAAGAAGCCGAGTGGGCGGATTAGTCCGAGTGGAGAGAAAAAAAAAAAGGATTGAACTTCAAATCTTTTCGGGAGATATCCATTTTCCTGGAGAAACGGATAAGATATCCAGACACAGTGGCATCTTGATGCCACCAGGAACAGGAAAAACAAATTCTAAGGAATCAAAAAAATTGAAAAATTGGATCTATGTCCAAAGGATCACATCTACTAAGAAAAAGTATTTTGTTTTAGTTCGACCTGTAGTGACATATGAAATATTGGACGGTATAAATTTAGCAACACTCTTCCCCCCGGATTTGTTCCAAGAAAAGGATAATATGCAACTTCGAGTTATCAATTATATTGTTTACGGCAATGGAAAACCAATTAGGGGAATTTCTGACACAAGTATTCAATTAGTTCGAACTTGTTTAATTTTGAATTGGGACGACGACGAAAAAAGTTCTTCGATGCAAGAGGCCCATGCTTCCTTTGTTGAAGTAAATACAAATGGTCTGATTCGAGATTTTCTAAGAATCGACTTAGCGAAATCCCATATTTTGTATCTTCGGAAAAGGAATGATTCGTCAGGCTCAGGATTGATCTTTGATAATGTGTCAGATTACACCCATATCAATCCTTTTTATATTTATTCCATTTATTCCAAGACAAAGATTCAACAATCACCTAGCCAAAATCACGGAACTATTCGCACTTTGTTAAATAACAATAAGGAATGCCGATCTTTGATAATTTTGTCATCATCTAATTGTTTTCAAATGGGTCCATTCAATGATCCAAAATATCACAATGTGATAAAAGAATCAATTAAAAAAGATCCTATAATTCAAATTAGGAATTCGATCGGCCCTTTAGGAACAGTCCTTCCAATTGTGAATTTTTATTCATTTTACGATTTAATAACTCATAATCAGGTTTTAGTAACTAAATATTTGCAACTTGAAAATTTAAAGCAGACCTTTCAAGTAATTAAATATTATTTAATGGATGAAAATGGGAGAATTTTTAATCCCGATCTATGCAGTAACATCGTTTTGAATTCATTCAATTTGAATTGGTATTTTCTCAATAATTATCACAATTATTGTGAAGAAACATCGACAATAATCAGTCTTGGACAGTTTATTTGTGAAAATGTATGTATAGCTAAAAATGGACCACACCTAAAATCGGGTCAGGTTTTGATTGTTCAACTTGACTCTGTAGTAATAAGATCCGCTAAGCCTTATTTAGCCACTCCAGGAGCAACTGTTCATGGCCATTATGGAGAAATCCTTTACGAAGGAGATACATTAGTTACATTTATATATGAAAAATCGAGATCCGGCGATATAACGCAGGGTCTTCCAAAAGTGGAACAAGTGTTAGAAGTGCGTTCAATTGATTCAATATCAATGAACCTAGAAAAAAGAGTTGAGGGTTGGAACGAGCATATAACAAGAATTCTTGGAATTCCTTGGGGATTCTTGATTGGTGCTGAGCTAACTATAGCGCAAAGTCGTATATCTTTGGTTAATAAAATCCAAAAGGTTTATCGATCCCAGGGGGTGCAAATCCATAATAGGCACATAGAAATTATTGTACGCCAAATAACATCAAAAGTCTTAGTTTCAGAGGACGGAATGTCTAATGTTTTTTTACCTGGAGAATTAATTGGATTGTTGCGAGCGGAACGAACAGGGCGCGCTTTGGAAGAATCGATTTGTTACAGGGCAATCCTATTGGGAATAACAAGAACATCTTTGAATACTCAAAGTTTCATATCTGAAGCGAGTTTTCAAGAAACTGCTCGAGTTTTAGCTAAAGCTGCTCTCCGGGGCCGGATCGATTGGTTGAAAGGCCTAAAAGAGAACGTTGTTATAGGAGGGATGATACCCGTTGGTACCGGATTTAAAGGATTAGGCCACCGTTCAAGACAACATAAGAATATTCCTTTGGAAATCAAAAACAAGAATTTTTTCGAGGGTGAAATCAGAGATATTTTGTTATACCACAGAGAATTATTTGCTTCTTGCATTTCAAAGAATTTCCATGATACACCAGAACAATCATTTAGAGAATTTAATAATTCCTAAAAGTGGATTCATACTTTTTTATTTTAATAAAAAAAACTCTCTAGGTCATTTGATGTTGCCCTGAAAATAAAGATAATAACGAATAGAGGGTAGCAATTTGGATCGTATATCAACAGACAAACACGGCCAATTTCCGGTAGAAGAAAAGGTTCCATCGGAACAATTATTTAGTTCAGGGCACCTCGTCGCTTTTTTTTTGAAAAAAAAAAGAGGAAATGTGGGGAGAAATGACAAGAAGATATTGGAACATCAATTTAGAAGAGATGATGGAAGCAGGAGTTCATTTTGGTCATGGAACTAGGAAATGGAATCCTAGGATGGCACCTTATATTTCTGCAAAACGTAAAGGTATTCATATTACAAATCTTACTAAAACTGCTCGTTTTTTATCAGAAGCTTGTGATTTAGTTTTTGATGCAGCAAGTAGGGGAAAACAGTTTTTAATTGTTGGTACCAAAAATAAAGCAGCCGATTTAGTAGCACGGGCTGCAATAAAGGCTAGGTGTCATTATGTTAATAAAAAGTGGCTCGGTGGAATATTAACGAATTGGTCCACTACAGAAACAAGACTTCATAAATTCAGGGACTTGAGAACAGAACAAAAGACGGGGAAACTCAACCGTCTTCCAAAAAGAGACGCAGCCATGTTGAAGAGACAATTATCTCACTTGCAAACATATCTGGGCGGGATTAAATATATGACAGGCTTGCCCGATATTGTAATTATCGTTGATCAGCAAGAAGAATATACGGCTCTTCGAGAATGTATCACTTTGGGAATTCCAACAATTTGTTTAATCGATACAAACTGTGACCCGGATCTTGCAGATATTTCGATTCCAGCAAATGATGACGCTATAGCCTCAATCCGATTAATTCTTAACAAATTAGTATTCGCAATTTGTGAGGGTCGTTCTAGCTATATACGAAATCCTTGATTAATAATAAGATAAATAAATAAATTCTTTTTAAAACTCCATGATTTCTGGAATCGGTTACTACTCTTGAATCGCATAAAAGAGATAAAAATTACTGGGGATATTTTGTAATTAGTTAGTATCCAAAATAGACAATTCAACTAATCAAGTGGAAAAAGAGATGAAAAAGAGATGGTTGAATCAAAATAATTCCCTTTCAAGTTCTATTTCTGTAGAGGGCAATATGAATGTTCTATCATGTTCCACCAACACACTAAAAGGGTTATACGATCTATCTGGTTTGGAAGTAGGCCAACATTTCTATTGGCAAATAGGAGGTTTTCAAGTCCATGGCCAAGTACTTATAACTTCTTGGGTTGTTATTGCTATTTTATTAGGTTCAGCTAGTATAGCTGTTCGAAATCCACAAACCATTCCAAATGACGGTCAGAATTTCTTCGAATATGTCCTTGAATTCATTCGAGACGTTAGCAAAACCCAGATTGGAGAAGAATATGGTCCATGGGTTCCTTTTATTGGAACTATGTTCCTATTTATTTTTGTTTCTAATTGGTCAGGGGCTCTTTTACCATGGAAAATCATACAGTTACCTCATGGGGAATTAGCTGCCCCTACGAATGATATAAATACTACCGTTGCTTTAGCTTTACTCACGTCAGTAGCCTATTTCTATGCAGGTCTTAGCAAAAAAGGATTAAGTTATTTCAGTAAATATATACAACCAACTCCCATCCTTTTACCCATTAACATCTTAGAAGATTTCACAAAACCTTTATCACTTAGTTTTCGACTTTTCGGAAATATATTAGCCGATGAATTAGTAGTTGTTGTTCTTGTTTCTTTAGTACCTTTAGTGGTTCCTATACCGGTCATGTTCCTTGGATTATTTACGAGTGGTATTCAAGCTCTTATTTTTGCAACTTTAGCCGCGGCTTATATAGGGGAATCCATGGAGGGTCATCATTAACGAGTTTTCGAAATAGTCGTTTTTTAGCTTAGGCTAAGATAAATTTATACGTGACTCAAGATAATCGACTTAGGGAATATAAAAATATGGTATGTACGGTATATATGATCTACAGTAATCGGTACGCTATGTAGAAAATTGTAAAAAGAAAGACATAAGGATCTTTATCTCTAAAATTGTTGTTTGGCTCAGTTTATTTATATAATACCTACCCCTAATCAATATTTTCTATTAATATTTTCTTTTGTTCAATTGAACAAAAGAAAATATTAATAGAAAATAGGAATAAATAGTTCAATTTAAATAATTAATATAAATAAAAAAATAGAAATAAAAAATGGAATGAATTTTTTACTCACTCAAATACTGATATTTCTATGCAATAATTTGGCCTAACGAATTTGTCCATGTAGATTGTATACATATGGGATAATGATAAATAAAGAATAAGAATTGAAAAAACAAAATTCATATAAAAGAAATTGACAGGGGGGTAAAAACTGGGTATAGGGAATCTAATGGCTAGAATCTAACTATTGGACGTTTCAAAAATGATTCTAGAATCCCATTGAATCTAAGATTCGAATAGTTGGTTTACGTTATGGAAGAAAGGCATGTATATATGATATTAGATATTGACTAGTTATATATGAACTAAAGATA